TTTTTTTAAGTTTATTGAAGAAGTTCTATTTACTCAACAAACCCCCTATCTTTTGTTTGCCCACCAATATATATATTATGTACTATATCGGAAAAAGGTTCTGCTTTTTCTGGCAAAATTAAAAACTTAGACTAGGAATCTTTGACAAACAGGATCAAGAAGCTTTTTTCTTTCGACACAAGAAAAGGAATTTGCCATACCTCTTTCTTGTGTCGAAGACTAGGAAGACGAATAATCGTCCCTAGAATTTTTTGTTTCACGCATTTATCCGTTCTATTCCCCACTTACTTATGTCTAGTCTAGTATCTAGTCGAATTTAATTTGATTCGAATAGAAAACATTATTGATATTGATGAATTTTATGACATGGAAATGTGATAATAGGAACATAACTATACCACCCCAATTTGGATTACAAAAAGAAAGTCAAACTGTTTTCTTCACAATCTACATACTATAACTAGGAATTCGGTACAAGGAATTCCCGACATCTAGTAGAAAACGAGTATAAAAAACTTTTCATAATGCAATTTTTTTATCATAGAGAATCGTCAAAAAAATTTTGTTCTTTTTACGTTATGAACTCAATGTCGATAAATCCGCGAGTCTAGAAATTCATTTCTGACAATTGAACCTTCTCGAACTGTTTCTTTTTAAGAACCAAAAAGATTTGCGCCAAAATAACAGATGCCAAGAAGAACAAAAGGCCTTGGACACGTAAGGGGTCTTGAAGTACTATTTCTGCGTCTCCCTGACCAAATCCACCCACATTAGGATTACTCGTCAACGGTTGATCCAATTTGATAGATTCGCCTTCTGAAACAAGAAGTTCTGGCCCTGGAGGAATAATATCAACCACTTGACGTCCATCCGATGCATCCGCTATGGTTATTTCATAACCCCCTTTTTCTTTTCGTATTATTTTACCTACTATACCTGCTGCTGTAGCATTATAAACTGTATTGTTACTTTTGCTCCCGTCGGGATAAATCTGACCCCTTCCCCTGTTTCCGCCTACGTATAGAGGATATTTTAAGAAGTGAATCTCTTTCTTAGTAGCGGGGTCGGGGGAAAGGATAGGAAAAGTGATTTCACTATATTTCTGACCAGGAACGGGTCCTATCACAAGAATATTTTGTTGATTGGGGCGATAGCTCTGAAAAGACAGATTGCCTATCTTTTCTTTCATCTCGGGGGAAATCCGATCGGCAGGAGCTAATGCAAAACCCTCCGGTAAAATAAGAACAGCCCCCACATTCAAAGCGCCCTTTTTACCATTAGCAAGAACTTGTTTTAGTTGCATATCATAAGGGATTCGAACAACTGCTTCAAATACAGTATCTGGAAGTACTGCCTGGGGAACTTCAATATCCACGGGCTTATTAGCTAAATGGCAATTGGCACATACAATACGCCCAGTCGCTTCTCGTGGATTTTCATAACCCTGCTGTGCAAAAATGGGATATGCACTTGAAATGGATGGCCAAGTTATGATATATATCATGAGCGATACGGAAATGGATCGAGTAATTTGTTCTTTTATCCAATAAAAAGTCTTTATAGTTTGCATGGTCCAACCATTGATCCCGAAACTGTCTACAATAAATTTGGTAGGTCGCTAATCTAGTTCCCTATCCGCGATTCTGCTATTTACTGGAAGAATTTTACTGGAATAGAATATAAATAAATAATATTAATAGTAAAAAAAATATATAGAATAAATCTTTGGGATGGGTAGAAAAAGAGAGAATCCGTATTATTTTACCTGCTTTGCTTATGTACAACTACAAGTTAAGAAACATTCTAATTGAACTAAGTAGGTCCTTTTTTAATCATTCATTGAATGATAAATCACTACAAGTGACGGAGAAACACGATTTAAATAACGAAAAATAAAAAATTTAAATATAGTATCTAGAATTACTGGAAAAGTAGAAACAAGACCAGATATAATTTGATCATTATGAACAAATCCAAAATCTTTGTAGACAACGCCAATCATTAGGTCCCAACCGTGGGGCGAATGGAATCCGATACATAAATCTGTTAATAAAAGAATCGAAAAAGCTTTTATTGTGTCACTTAAGTTATATAGGAATTCCTGAGCCCAAGAGTTAAGAATAACAAGTTCTTCATTACCCAAAAAAGAAAAACCACTTAGAATAACGAAACATATTATATTTGTCGAGATGTGCAAAATCGTATGGATACGATCCTCGTTGTGTATCTTGATTAATTGGAGCGTTTCTTTGTGGATTCCTATACGAAGGTTTTGTAGATGTGTTTCCGAGTATTCCTTGATCATTTCCTCCAAGAGAAGGATTTCCTCTAATTCTATTAATTTTTCTAGAATACTCTTTTCTTGACTTTCAGTCAAAAAAATGTCAGATTTCCTAGTATTCCACCAATAAGTAACCCAAGATTCCAGACTTTTAGTAAATGACAGAGAAATCCACCAGGGCAAACATACTATAGATGCAAGATATAAAAGAGGAGTGAATGCTTTATTTTTTTTTTTTGCCATTTTTGCATCTCGTCTAGTAATTTTTAATGAACCGCTCCCATTAGTTGACTTTACGCGATCCAATAGTTCTCTCAAGCATGAGTTCTATTCCAAAGTATGGAACCTATGAATCTATTCACTGTGTTTTTTATTTGTGATTTTGCAGTTAGTCTTTGAATGTAGAAAGAATACAATACAGAAATAGATTAAGAATCCACTTCGAATTAAAATAATAAACAAAAAAGACTGTTTCCGGATATCGCAATTGGTCAAATTCAAAGCAAGTATCCCCTTTTCGATGAACGAACCGCTTTGTTTAAGTAATGAATATTCGTTTCTATCATTCTATCAAAATATCCTAAATTTTGAAAAATTGTCACTGACTACTCAGAGTCCGGAATCAAAAAATGGAGGGAATTTTCTGAAGAATATTGTGATGATCAAAAAGTAGTGGCAAACTAATAAAGAAATTGACTAGTTATCATTATAAAATGGATTATGGTATATAAAAGAAAAGAGGGATTCTTTAGTTTTTCCTTCCTGCTGATAAAGCATTCATTTTCTCAGCCAATTTCTCAAAATACTTCAATGGGTACACGCAAGAAATAGGCCAATTCGGCAGCTTTTTGTTCAATTTCCCGTGGAGTAACATTCTCATCAGTACGAGTCAAGGGAATGGCCCCCTGGCCTCTGATATCCATATAAAGGACACGGCGTGCATAAATACCCTCTTTAACTTCTATTCTGATGGACTGAATATCCTTTATAAAAAATCGGAGGAAGATGCGGCGATTTTTTCCAGGGAATCCCCAACGAAAAATACACACCATTCCTTCTTTTCTATCGAATCGATCATAACCACCCCCTACATTCCACGAAATTGTGCACCACAAATAGGAGCTAATGAAGAGACCCGCGATCCCATAGAAAGACATCACAATCCCTTGTGGAAAAAAAAAGATTTGCTGAGATGGAAATAAAGAGATCAAGTTTCTCCCAAGATAACTGGAAGTTCCAACCAATAAGAATCCTAATGAACCTAAAAAAAGGATAATGGCCCAGCAGAAATTACTTGTTTTTCGCGACCCTGTTATAGGTTGTATCCATATATGTTCTGATCGACAACTCATACTTGATCTGGTTTCGTTTTATTGGAATTGAAAGAATACCCTAGACTTTACTCTTTTTGTTTCCGAAGTAACTCCCATCAACTAGTACTCGTTTGACGTGAACCTGTAAAAGAAAAGTAATTTATCAAATTGGTTAGATCTAAAATAAAACCAGACCCTTCGTACGATCCCATCAATATACATCTAGATACACCGACTTTACAGTTCAGCCATTCGGTGATCCTGATATTTTTTCAAATATATAGAATTCCTTTACCACCATATCATCTTTCTACAAACCTAAGAGCCCATACTTTATGTTCGACCTTCTTCCGCTAAATAGATATCTGCGTTATGATACAAGTCTTGCTTTGAAAAAAATGGAGGAGAGTTGGGCCTGTCAGATCTAAACAGTCTTATTTTTTTGAACATGAAGAGATAAAGAAGCCATTGCCATTGCCGGAAATACTAGGCCTACTAAAGGGACCAAAACAGAGGGAAAGTCGAAAGTTGTCATATAAAGAATACCTCAATTTACGATTTGTATCTGTTATTTGTATTTATATTTATAAAGATATCTTATCTTATATTAATTAGAATTCGAAATTCTAATTCTTTTTTGAATTATTAAATGAACTATTAATTTCGAATTTTAATGAGTATAGATCTAAGTATATATCTAAGTTAGTATAGAAAGAATGTACTTATTCATCTGAAAGATATGTAAAAGATATGTAGGATAATCGCCTTTCTTATTTTATTCGTATTTTGCTCCCGTCTTCTAATCATTTTCATTTAATAAAGAAAAAGCTTATTCCAAATTCTCGAAAGATTCGTGTTAGAATCCTATCCAAAAGGGGGATTATTAGTCAAAAAAAATGGGATTCTAGAGAGATATAGAAAGGTACAAAACTATATCTATCATATCTATAGTATCTATATTATATATTTGGATTCTATATACATACGTAAGACGTAGAACAAAATTTTTGTTATTTTACTAGTTTCACGAAAAGAAGACTTCACTCTTTTTTCTTGTTGATAGAGGCCTCTTAACTTATTAACTTAATTAGTAATTAAGAATATAGATAAAAAAGATCCGCAACTTTTGATCCTTTCTACAATTTAGATCTTATGTCACCAAAGAACCCCATTCATATTAGTTTTACTTGGATTCTGATAAACTAACTATTTGTTTGCTACAATTAAAAAAGGAACTTAATGCTCTATTGAATTTTGGTTCAAAGGAAAGAAAGCGTGGAGCTGAAATAACTCACTCAGAACACTTTTTAAAGGATTACGTGGTACGATTAGATCGAATAGGCCCTTCTGAAATAAATATTCAGCCGCTTGTGAACCTTCAGGTACTGTTTTATTCAATGTTTGTT